ATTTAATAATTAATTTAATAAAACGGAATAATTTTTTTGAAATGAAAATTATTAAATTATAAGACAAGAACAAGAAAATAACTAATATTATGAATAATAAAAAGGTGGATTATCATACATATATTTCGTGTAGAAACATGTAGAAGGGTGAATAAGTCCGTTTATTTACATATTTACACATTTATTGAATTTTTTAATAAATATTTATTAAAAAAATACTTATATTAAAACATATACTTATATATTACTTATTTAAGTATATACTCACTTAGGTATACTTAGTATAATATAATAATTATATAAATATAATTATTATATATGAATTATAAGATATCTTTATAACAATATAAGGTTAAAATAAAAATATTAATATAAAACAATAAATAAAAATAACAGGTACAAATATTAAATCGAGGTACCCATTCAATGATAACTCTCAACAACTTTCCCTCCATTTTTGTGCCTTTAGTAGGCTTAGTATTTCCGGCAATTGCAATGGTTTCTTTATCTCTTCATGTTCAAAAAAACAAGATTTTTTAGATACTATAGGGACAAATCTTATCCATTTTTTTTTTTTTCAAAACTGACTTGGATCATAACACCCATATCTATTTAGTAGAATATGGTATAACATGTTGCTTCTTTCGAGCATAAGCTCTTATGTATGTGTAAACATGATATAGGGGTAAATTAATTTTTCAAATGGATCGGCATCGGGGATAATTTCGGAAACGTAAAGTCAATATATCTATATATATGTGGATAGCTATAGGAAATCGTATGAAAGAGATGTTATTATTTTAGTTTCGATCTAAGCAATTCGATGAATTATTCTTAAAGGTTCACATCATAGTAGTGCTGGTTGATGAAAGTTACTTCGGAAACAAAAAAAGTAAAATCCAATTTATTTTTGTTATTTTTCCAATTCCAATAAAATGCAACTAGGTCTAGTGAGAATATGAGTTGGCGATCAGAACGTATATGGATAGAACTTATAGCGGGATCTCGAAAAATAAGTAATTTCGGCTGGGCCCTTATTCTTTTTTTAGGTTCATTAGGATTTGTATTGGTTGGAACCTCCAGTTATTTTGGTAGGAATTTTATATCTTTATTTCCTTCTCAGCAAATCCATTTTTTTCCACAAGGGATCGTGATGTCTTTCTATGGGATCGCGGGTCTTTTTATTAGTTCCTACTTGTGGTGCACAATTTCGTGGAATGTAGGTAGTGGTTATGATCGATTCGATATAAAAGAGGGCATAGTGTGTATTTTTCGTTGGGGATTCCCTGGAAAAAACCGTCGCATATTCCTCCGATTCCTTATGAAAGACATTCAGTCCATCAGAATAGAAAATAAAGAGGGTCTTTTTGCTCGTCGGGTCCTTTATATGGAAATCAGAGGCCAGGGGTCCATTCCCTTGACGCGTACTGATGAGAATTTGACTCCACGAGAAATTGAGCAAAAAGCTGCTGAATTGGCCTATTTCTTGCGCGTACCAATTGAAGTATTTTGAAAAAATAAACTGAAGAATTAATACTTTGCAAGAGGGAAAAAACTCAAGAATCCTTTTTTTTCTATACCATAAGTTAACGGAAGTTGCTTATTCTAGCCAAAGTAAACGTATCCGAAACAACCCTAAAACGAAAATTTTTGTGTCCATAATTTTTTTCAAAATATTTTATATTTTTTTTAATAGAACAGGAGTTCTTTCGTCTCGAAATCCTACTAATATTAATTTAATTTGAAGTGGGCTCTTTTTTATTCTATTTCTGTATTCTTTCTAGATTCAAGGACTAACCACTATACTGCATCACAAATAAAAACTCCGAAATAGATTAATGGGCTAGATGACTTGGAATATAACTTATGCTTGATAGAAATATTAGTATCATATAGAGTCGACGCATGGGGTGAGTTCATTAAAACTTCAAAAATTCACAGACGAAAAAATGGCAAAAAAGAAAGTATTCATTTCCCTTCTATATCTTGCATCTATAGTATTTTTGCCTTGGTGGATCTCTCTCTCATTTCAAAAAAGTCTGGAATCTTGGATTACTAATTGGTGGAATATTAGACAATCCGAAATTTTTTTGAATGATATTCAAGAAAAGAGTATTCTAAAAAAATTCATAGACTTAGAGGAACTCCTTCGTTTGGAGGAAATGATAAAGGAATACCCGGAAACACATTTACAAAAGCTTCGCGTTGAAATCTACAAAGAAACGATCCAATTGATCAAGATGCACAATGAGGATCGTATCCATACAATTTTACACTTCTCGACAAATATAATCTGTTTCGTTATTCTAAGTGGTTATTCTATTTTAGGTAATGAAGAACTTGTTATTCTTAACTCTTGGGTTCAAGAATTCCTATATAACTTAAGCGACACAATAAAAGCTTTTTCTATTCTTTTATTAACTGATTTATGTATAGGATTCCATTCGCCCCACGGTTGGGAATTAATGATTGGCTCTGTCTACAAAGATTTTGGATTTGCTCATAATGATCAAATTATATCCGGTCTTGTTTCTACTTTTCCAGTCATTTTAGATACAATTTTTAAATATTGGATCTTTCGTTATTTAAATCGTGTATCTCCTTCACTTGTAGTGATTTATCATTCAATGAACGACTGAAAAATGATCGACCGACCTAATTAGAATATTTTGTACTTTGTACATAAGCAAAACATTCAAAATTGTACTTAATCCTTCTACCCAGCCAAGCGATTTCTCCAATATTTCAGAAAATTTATTTCATTAAATAGCAAAATTATAGATAGGGAACTCTACTAGCGACCTACCTAATTTTATTGTAGAAAATTTCGGGATCAATGATTGGACCATGCAAACTAAAAAAACCTTTTCGTCGATAAAGAAAGAGATTACTCGATCCATTTCCGTATCGCTCATGATAATGATATATATAATAACTCAGGCACCCATTTCAAATGCCTATCCCATTTTTGCACAGCAGGGTTATGAAAATCCACGAGAAGCAACTGGCCGTATTGTATGTGCCAATTGCCATTTAGCTAATAAACCCGTGGATATCGAGGTTCCACAAGCGGTACTTCCGGATACTGTATTTGAAGCAGTTGTTCGAATTCCCTATGATCTGCAAGTGAAACAAGTTCTTGCTAATGGTAAAAAAGGAGCTTTGAATGTAGGGGCTGTTCTTATTTTACCCGAGGGGTTTGAACTAGCCCCCCCCGATCGTATTTCGCCTGAGATTAAAGAAAAGATAGGAAATCTGGCTTTTCAAAGTTACCGCCCTACTAAAAAAAATATTCTTGTGATAGGTCCTGTTCCTGGTCAGAAATATAGTGAAATCACCTTTCCTATTCTTTCCCCGGACCCCGCTACTAAGAAAGATGTTCACTTCTTAAAATATCCCATATATGTAGGCGGGAACAGAGGAAGGGGTCAGATTTATCCCGACGGGAGCAAGAGTAACAATAATGTTTATAATGCTACAGCAGCAGGTATAGTAAGCAAAATCATACGAAAAGAGAAAGGGGGGTACGAAATAACCATAGTGGAGGCATCGGATGGGCGTCAAGTGGTTGATATTATCCCTCCAGGGCCAGAACTTCTTGTTTCCGAGGGCGAATCCATCAAACTTGATCAACCATTAACGAGTAATCCTAATGTGGGCGGATTTGGTCAGGGGGATGCGGAAGTAGTACTTCAAGATCCATTACGTGTCCAAGGCCTTTTGCTCTTCTTGGCATCTGTTATTTTGGCACAAATTTTTTTAGTTCTTAAAAAGAAACAGTTTGAGAAGGTTCAATTGTCCGAAATGAATTTCTAGATCCGCGGATTTTTCAACATCAAGCTCTAAAAAGAAACAAACTCTTGTTGGCAATTAGATTATGTAATAATTATATTATGTAATTGTGTATGATCAAAAAATTTTTGTTTGTTTCTTTTTTTTTTCTACCGGATTTCGGGAATTACTTATACCGGTCATGATATGTATATTGTGAAGAAGACTCTTTTATTTTACTTATCTCTTCTTTGTTTTTTCACTCCAAATCGAAATGATATAGATATAGAATGAATCAGTAGTTTTCTATTCGAATAGAACCAAAACAAAAGATAAATAAGCGGAAAATATAAACCAAAGTATAAATGAAAGGAACAAAGGGTTTTATTTTAGGGGGGGGGTGTTCGTCTCCTAGTCCTTGACACAAGAAAAGGGATTTTCCCCAACCCCTTCTTGTGTCTAATTAATAATGATTCTTGATCCTGTTCGTCAAAAATTACTATTCGTAGTTTCCATTTTTTTCTCGGTTTATCATAACCTTTTTTCGATTTATCATGTTAAGTAGTGGACAAACAAAAATATAGGTAAATTTATTGAACAAATAAAAATATAACTTCTTCAAGTTCAATGAACTTCTAAAATATAAAAAAGTAAATTTTTATTAGATTAAATATTAAATAGAGTAAGGTTCTATTTTATTAGTATAGAAAGGGTTTGCATGATACCTAATAGATATAAATCTATATATAGAACTATATAAAATTGTGAGTCATTCTAAAAGGGGAAATTGAGTGATTACTTCTTTGTTTTAATTTTGAAAGTATTCACGGATACCTTCTAGTAAAAGATTTTCTGAATCAATTAATGATAATGAAGTGGATTTTTCAAAAACATCAATCATAAGAAAAAGTGGATTTTTTTTTGAAATATTTATACAAAAAAATATTATAAGAACTCAACGGGACCTACCCCCTCTTTCCTTGTCTGATTCGAGGGGGATCCCGTTGAGTTCTTATGCTTTCATGTCTATAACCCAGTTCATCTGGTTATTACAGAGATGAACCTAATCCGGAATATGAACCATAAAAGAAAATACCGATTAAACCAATCACAACAATACCGGTTACAGTACCTATTATCCAAAGAGGAATCCTTCCAGTAGTATCGGCCATTTGCCCGACTTCCTCCACATTTTATCAAGTGGTCATGCTAGAGACATAAACAGCCAT